TTTTCTTGTTCGCAAAAGTAGTCGAAAGAATTTCAAGAATTTAGTCTTCAAATCAATGATGTATTATATTAATTCGATTCATTCAACCTTTTTATTTAAATTTAATATTTAAAATAAATAAAAAATATTTCATTTTTAAACTATTAAAAATTATAACGAAACGATAAAGTAAAAGCGGGTAGCGGGAATCGAACCCGCATCGTTAGCTTGGAAGGCTAGGGGTTATAGTCGACGTTGATTCATCATTTTTAACGTCTCTAATTCAAAACTGAACGTGAAACTTTGGTTTCATTCAGCTCCTTTATGGAAGATGTATAAATTTCCAGATTCAGACATGAACGAAATAAAAAATCTCACCCATAACGTCTATGTCAGCTTTTATGTCTGAATCTATTCAGAACAACCCGCTTTCTAGACGATCCCTATAGAGAGGGGTGTTATATTCTAACAATCTTTCTAGTTACTTCGTTCTCTACTTCTATTTGAAAGAATCCTTAGGAAAAGCATTTTGTTTCCACCGAGCTAAAACAATTTATCAATGTATTTAGTAAACCAAAGACATTGTTTACTAGCTGTTTTGCTTCAATTCCCCCTACAGAAAAGAAAAATTGAAGATTTAGTTACGATTAGAAATACACTTTTTATCTTTATCCATGGGTCCTTTATTTATACTCATTCAATTGGAAGTATTGATCCAATAAAAAAATTATGTTTCGTAATCTCATAATCCAATCTTTCAATTTAAAATTGATTCTTGGATACAAATCACGAGAATTTATATTCTTCCTCGAATTTTTTATTGAGAGGGAAAGGATTTAATCCTTTCAAGAACTAAAGTTTTTGTTCGGAATGAATATTAATCAAACCGAAAGACCCTTTAACTATAAAAAGGGTTATAGAACGAATCACACTTTTACCACTAAACTATACCCGCTACAATCAGATTATTGTATATAAATGGACCTTTTGTCGACCCTAATCAAAAAAGAAAACAAAAGATCAGAAAAGCATTATGAAAACTAGAGCGTTTACCTTTTGTATCAGAGGACCTAATGAGATTTGGAAAAGAGGATTCATTTGATAACTCAATAACATTTTTCCCCGAGGTTTTTGTTTCGAACTTAATCTATAATACAAAAATACATTGTAGCAACAAACGAGAGTTTCCTTTTTCTTATTTAAACCGGAACCGGAATAAAAGGACTAACCAAGAAAGAAATGGCACTTTGATTCTATACCATTCGATGGTATATCATAGAAATTCAAATTTTTTATTTAGTTATTTTTTTTTTTTTCAATTTAATAAATCTTTTAGTTATGATTTGTTGGAACAAAAGGGCGGGCCCGGCCCTTAGCCGGGCCGTGGAACTAAAAAGCCCCCTCGGGCGAAATAAAAAAATAAAAAATAAGAGTATATACTATGACGGGCGTTTTCAAGCCTTATTTTTTATAATAATGTAACATAGTATTATCCTTTTTCAATTGGGAGGAGAGATGGCTGAGTGGACTAAAGCGTCGGATTGCTAATCCGTTGTACGAGTTTTTCGTACCGAGGGTTCGAATCCCTCTCTTTCCGTTTTAGTTGATGACTTGGTATTTTCTTTCGAATTTATCGCAAGCTCTTTTTTTATTAACTAGTTAAAAATTAATAAGTGGAATAGATAAAATCTTACTAATAAGAGTTTAAAATCAAGCAAAGAAAACTTTATTTTTTTATTCTTCACGTCCAGGATTACGTCCTGGATCATTAGACAGGAATCCGAAGATAAAGAGAGAAACAAAGAATATCACTACCGTGTAAACAAATAGTTTGAGAGTAAGCATTACACAATCTCCAAGATTTTTTTTAGGAAAAAAGAGAATAGATTCTCCACTTTTATACCACATACCCGACTTTTTTTATTTTTATTTTGACACCAAGAAATAAAGTGGGGTGATCTAGATTTGTCGCGGTTGTACAATAATTTCAATATTTGAATTGAAAGTATAGGACTTATCTGAGCTTATTAATTCTACAATTTTCTTTTTGAATAAATCATGAATTTGTCTGGCACTTTATTAAAAATATCATCGAAAACTTACAGCAGCTTGCCAAACAAAGGCTAAGAGAAAAAAGAACAGGGGTATCACCGGCATAACATCTACAATTGGATTCAAAAAAGCGTAGGCTTCGGGCAATTTGGCTACGAAAAAACTACTGGAATAAAGAGCAGAATTAAGGTAGATACAGATCAAACTAAAAATATTAAGCATAACAAACATTTTGTTTTTGGGGATAATTGTATTTATTTTGATTGAGTTGTTAATAAATTTAATTGAGTTTATTATTATTATAGATATGTTATTTAGATATGTTATTATTGATAGAAGAAAAAAAAAAATGAATAAAAATAAAATAAGATAGACCAAAAAACTTCCTTTTATTTGAACTCACCCAACCAAAAATCCTTCTATATCTCAAATCAAAAGAGAATAGAATAAATCATACTTTCGTACAATATCTTAATTGAATTATATGTAATGATCAATAAATTCAGTTTAATTCTATGTCTACATGTATAGTTTACATGTATAAAAATTCTAGTAATCTATTTTTAAAACAATAGATATTTAGACTGGAGTTGACGAATAACCCGTACCAATATTAATGTGTCAAATAGAAATAAATGGGGCGTGGCCAAGTGGTAAGGCAACGGGTTTTGGTCCCGCTATTCGGAGGTTCGAATCCTTCCGTCCCAGAGCATACCCAGTCTATATTTTATTATAAATTATAATATTTTTCCTTTTTTAATATAAAATTTTAATATAAAATATATATCATAATAAAATATATATATAAGATAAAATATATATATAAGGTTGCCTTTTATAACAGCCTTCTGTATTAAGATTGTCTGTATTAAGATTAGATTAAGAGTAGAGTATTGGTATAGAATGTGATTATTGTTTTTTTTTTACAAATTTAATTGAGTTGAAATAACACGCATATGAAATAGGAAATTGAATTCAGTGGCAATTCGTTAAATAATAATGATTTTGATATTACAGTATAAATATGAAAAAATAACAACGTAAAATTTCAATCTTCTCTTACATCAGTGTTTTTTTATTTATCTTTTTTTAATCACAGACAGTTTACTCCAATATAAATTTATCTCTCTCTTACTAATGATAAACGGATGATAAAAAACGAAAAGTCCTTGCTGTAAAACTTTATTTTTTGCAAAATGCAAATAATTATATCGTATAGGAGATTTTTCAATCAATTTAATCTTTGTAACGAACCGCTATGAGTTCTTGGTACTTGAAGAAGTGTGAAATTGTTGAATTTATTCTATCACTATTATGTTATACAGATTTAAAATAACTTGATTTATTCGTATTATATTTATTTATTCATGTTATATTAGTTATAATTCAGTTAACTAATTTTATTTTTACAATACATAGAAAAATAGTTTATAATTTCGAATTATATAAATAAAAGAATCAAAATAATTTGTAAAAAAAAAATATTTATTTTTTTATAGAATTTCCAATATTTAATTCTATTAATCTCTATTAATCTAAAAAAATGGGTTAAGTTTATTTTTTCTTGCTGAGACTCCCCTTTTTCATATAGAAGAAAAGGGTATAGATTACTATGTACCACTCGAACCAATGATTATTCACGATTTCATAATTGAATCAATTACATATGGGTTCCAAAGTGAAGGAATGTTATGGTAAAACTTCGTTTAAAACGATGTGGTAGAAAGCAACGTGCGACTTGAAGGACATGATCCGCTGTGGAGTCTTACATCCACCACTTTTTTATATTATATATTATAGGAATGAAAGTGCTCTTGGCTCGACATCATTTGTTATATTCCGCTGTAACCCCCTTTTTGGGGGGGAGGGGTGATATAATATAGTATAGGATGGAGCTCGAGTATAAAGTATATATTTTTTTTTTTCAGGGGCAAGAATCTAGGGTTAGTATCAATCAACAAATTGGAACAACTTCGTAAGTATATTTTCGATACATAAACTAAAAGAGCCCATTCGAGAAAATTTCTAATTAAAAAGGAAGGTTTGTTGAAATTAGTAAAATTCTTTCGATCAAATCAAAAGGAAAGTGTATTATGCAGGAATCAAACATTCGTATGATTCTTTGACATAAAGAAATCACAAAAAATGGTATGTTGCTGCTGTTTTGAAAGGATTTAAAGATCACCGAAGTAATGTCTAAACCCAATGATTCAAGGCAAAGATCCTGGAACAAGGAAATACCTTTTTCAATTGTCTTAACAACTAGATCAGAATGAAGAATCTAAATGGATTTTAAAGAAGACAGACAATTAAAGGGTTAGAGACCGCTCAATAGATGAAGTATCTAAAATAAAGTAAAGGGTTTCTATTTTTAGTTATTTCAGAGTTATCCAACTTGAGTTATGAGGGTGCAAATACGACTAATTTTTTGTTGGGTAAGAATAAGAAAAAAAGTACTAAAATCAATAGTCTAATTAATTTTATGATTTTATGGATATATTTGATATTGTAATTCTATACATAGACATAATGACATAATTTTGAATTTTCTCGAGCCGTACGAGGGGAAAACCTCTTATACGTTTCTAGGGGGGGGGGTATTGTTCATCTATCCCAATGAGCTATTTATCGAATCGTTGCAATTGATGTTCGATCCCGACGAGAGGGAAGAGATCTTCGGAAAGTGGGTTTTTATGATCCGATAAACAATAAAATTTATTTAAATGTTCCCGCTATTCTATACTTCCTTGAAAAAGGCGCTCAACCTACAGGAACTGTTCATGATATTTTAAAAAAGGCGGGGGTTTTTACGGAACTTAGCCCTAATCAACAAAAAAAATTCAATTAATGAAATAAAAAAAAAAGATCAAGTGAATAAATAAGAAATGACGTAGAAGTAATGGGGTCGGTCTATATACATAAAAATTTGACATTACCCCCGATGGGATTATTTTCCTTGGAACTCTATGAAAAAAATTTAGGATTAAACCTGATTATTTTAGTTATTGAATAAACCTCTTTTTTTTCTACTTCTTCCCTGTCTTCCTTAATTTAGTCTTTCACTTAATATTATATTTATATATAGTGTAGTGCCAATCCAACACAAGTCCTTCGTTTTTTTACATTTCAAATTAAATAATTTGATTAATTTAAATTTATTGAAATTGGAATTGTTAGTTCGATTTAGAATTTGTTTTATCTTTTGTATGCTTATGTTTTTGTCAATATTAATATTGACAACAGTGTATCAAATAAATATAATCCGATCGTGGATAAATGGATCTATTTATCCCTGTTCCATAGATTTTATTTCATTCAAATAATCTTCTTAGATTTTCTGTCATACAGGAAGTCTTTTTTGATTAAGATTTAAATCAATAAAACTCGATATATACTAATTATTTAATAATATTTAATGGATAATATTAAGAGAGGAGAGACAAGAAGCGGTCTATAAATATTTGAAAATCTGTGACTTTATTTTATCTTTTATTTGATAATTTTTGTATTTTCGTCGGATTTGTTCATTTTTATTATGTTTAGAACGGGTTAGAGTTTTTTTTTTTTTTTCATTGTTTTTTTAATGGTTTGATTGTGTTGTGCCATTCAATTTCGTTATTTATTGGGATTCTGATTGTATCTACACATTCTAATTTGTTTATTTGGGTTGCTAACTCAACGGTAGAGTACTCGGCTTTTAAGTGCGGCTAACATCTTTTACACATTTGTATGAAGAAACAGATTCGTCCATACCATCGGTAGAGTTTGTAAGACCACGACTGATCCTGAAAGGAATGAATGGAAAAAGTAGCATGTCGTAGCAATGTATAATTTTGAGAATATTTCATTCTTTCTTAATGAATAGGTCCAAAATATTATTTCAATTTATTAAATAAAAAAAAAAATAATAATTTTTTTTTGGGGGTCGAGTGAATAAATGGGTAGAGCCTTACTAGAGGTTCCAATTCTAGGGAAATAAAAAGTAACGAGCTTCTGTTCTTAATTTTTGAATGATTACCCCATCTAATTAGACGTTAAAAATATATTAGTGCCTAATGCGGTAAAAGCTTTTCCGCTGAGTGGATTATAAATTTCTTATGAGCCCTAACTATTAGCCATTCCCTTTTATGGGGTAGAGATAAATGTGTATAAGAAGGTAGTATATTGATAAAGAGATTTCTTTTTCTTTTTTTTTTTTTCAAAATCAAAAGAGCGATTGGATTGATAAAATAAAGGGCTTCTAACTATCTTGTTATCCTATAAATGAACATAAACCAACCTATTGTATGGAAAGGAAGGGGAGGTTCTAGAGAGAGAGAGCCCGTTGATGAGTTCCGAGGTATCTAGTTTAGAAATACCTTGTTTTAACTATATCGTACTATGTATCATTTGATAACCCCCCAAACCCCCTATCTTTTTTCTGATTCAAATTGAATTTAAAATGGAAGACTTTCAAGTATATTTCGAATTATATAGATCTCAGCAACACGACTTACTATACCCACTTATCTTTCGGGAGTCTATTTACGCCCTTGCTCATGATCGTGGTTTAAATAGATCCGTTTTATTGGATAATGTAGGTTATGACAAGAAAGCTAGTTTACTAATTATAAAACGTTTAATTAGTCGAATGTATCAACAGAATCGTTTTATTATTTCCTTTAATGATTCTAATCAAAATAAATTTTTGGGGTACAACAAAAATTTGTATTCTCAAATGATATCGGAGGGATTTGCAGTCATTGTGGAAATTCCGTTTTCCCTACGATTAGTATCTTCCTTAGAGGAGACAGAAACCATAAAATCTTATAATTTACGATCAATTCATTCAATATTTCCTTTTTTCGAGGACAAATTTCCACATTTAAATTATGCATCAGATGTACTCATACCCTACCCTATCCATCTGGAAATCTTGGTTCAAACCCTTCGCTACTGCATGAAAGATCCCTCCTCTTTGCATTTATTACGGCTCTTTCTTTACGAGTATTATAGTTGGAATACTGTTATTACTCCAAAAAAATCCATTTTTGCAAAAAGGAATCAAAGATTATTCTTGCTCCTATACAATTCTTATGTAGGTGAATACGAATCCATTTTACTTTTTCTCCGTAATCAGTCTAATCATTTACGATTAAACTCTTTTAGGATCTTTTTTGAGCGAATACGTTTTTATGAAAAAATAAAATACCCTGTCGAAGAAGTCTTATTTCCGGCCACCTTGTGGTTCTTCAAGGACCCTTTTATACAGTATGTTAGCTATCAAGGAAAGTCTATTCTGGCATCAAAAGATACTCCTCTTCTGATGACTAAATGGAAATATTATCTTGTCAATTTTTGGCAATGTCATTTTTATGTATGGTCTCAACCAGGAAGAATCCATATAAACCAATTATTCAAGCATTCCTTTGATTTTTTGGGTTATCTTTCAAGCATACGACCAAATATTTCAGTGGTACGGAGCCAATT